GCTAGTGTAGCTTAATACAAAGCATAGCGCTGAAGACGCTAAGATAAGTCCTAAAAAACTTCACTGGCACAAAGGTATGGTCCCAGCCTTTCCATCAGCCACAGCCCAACCTATACATGCAAGTCTCCGCGCCCCAGTGAGTACACCCTTTATCCCTTGCACGGGAACAAGGAGTTGGCATCAGGCACAAGAGTTAGCCCAAGACGCCTAGTAAAACCACGCCCCCAAGGGGATCCAGCAGTAATAAACATTAAGCTATGAGTGAAAGCTCGACTCAGTTATGGCTATTAGAGCCGGTAAAACTCGTGCCAGCAACCGCGGTTAGACGAGAGGCTCAAGTTGATGATAAACGGCGTAAAGGGTGGTTAAGGAAAACTACGTAATAAAGATAAACAGTCCTTCGGCTGTCATACGCCTCTAGAGACTTGAAACCCATAACACAAAGATACTTTAAAATAGACAACCTGACCCCACGAGAGCTAAGAAACAAACTGGGATTAGATACCCCACTATGCTTAGCCGTAAATCCTGACATTAAAATACAACAATGTCCGCCAGGGTACTACGAGTTAAACTTAAAACCCAAAGGACTTGACGGTGCCTTAGACCCACCTAGAGGAGCCTGTTCTAGAACCGATAATCCCCGTTAAACCTCACCATTTCTAGCCACACCAGCCTATATACCACCGTCGTCAGCTTACCCTGTGAAGGATGAAAAGTAAGCGAGAGGGGCACAGCCCAAAACGCCAGGTCGAGGTGTAGCCCACGAAATGGAAAGAAATGGGCTACATTTTCTAAACCAGAATATTACGGACACGCAACATGAAACAGTTTCAAGAAGGAGGATTTAGTAGTAAAAAGGAAACAGAGAGTCCTTTTGAACCCGGCTCTGAGGCGCGTACACACCGCCCGTCACTTTCCCCTGTTACACTGCGATATCATAACTAATATAAAAGCACCAACAAGAGGAGACAAGTCGTAACAAGGTAAGTATACCGGAAGGTGTACTTGGACAAACTTACAGAGCGTGGCTGAATAGTTAAGCATCTCACTTACACCGAGAAAACATTTGTGCAAATCAAATCACTCTGAGCCAAACAGCTAGCTTAAATTGAAACCGAACAACATTATATTAAGAAATAACCTAAAATCATAAACCAAACCATTTTTTAGCCCTAGTATGTGTGACAAAAAAGGCACAATAAAGCGATAGAGAAAGTACCGCAAGGGAAAGCTGAAAGAGAAATGAAACAACTCATATAAGCACAAAAAAGCAAAGACTAAAACTTGTACCTTTTGCATCATGATTTAGCCAGAAATATTCAAGCGAAAAGACTTTTAGTTTGAAGCCCCGAAACCGAGCGAGCTACCCCGAGACAGCCTATTAAATAGGGCCAACCCGTCTCTGTGGCAAAAGAGTGGGAAGAGCTCCGGGTAGCGGTGACAGACCTACCGAGCCCGGTGATAGCTGGTTGCCTGAGAAATGAATAGAAGTTCAGCCTTATGGAAGCCTAAGTCACATCAAGCCAAGACAACAGGATATTCATGAGAGTTAGTTGAAAGGGGTACAGCCCTTTTAACGAAGGACACAACCTTAACAGGAGGATAAAGATCATATTAAGCAAGACACACGTACGAGTGGGCCTAAAAGCAGCCATCTTAACAGAAAGCGTCAAAGCTCAAACAGAAACAAGTCTATTATTCTGATAAGAAATCTCAATCCCCTATAAATAACAGGCCTTTCCATACATTTATGGAAGAGATAATGCTAGAATGAGTAACAAGAAAGACACGCCTTTCTCCCCGCACAAGTGTAAGTCAGATTGGACCAACCACTGATAGTCAACGAACTCAAACAAAGAGAGAACTGTGACATCTAAAAAGATCAAGAAAATCTCACAAGTAATTATCGTTAACCCCACACTGGTGTGCCTAGACGGAAAGACTAAAAGAAAAGGAAGGAACTCGGCAAATACAAACCTCGCCTGTTTACCAAAAACATCGCCTCCTGCAAGCTAGAAAATATAGGAGGTCCAACCTGCCCGGTGACTACAAGTTTAACGGCCGCGGTATCCTGACCGTGCAAAGGTAGCGCAATCACTTGTCCTTTAAATGGGGACCTGTATGAATGGTTTGACGAGGGTTTAGCTGTCTCCCCTTTTAGGTCAGTGAAATTGATCTGCCCGTGCAGAAGCGGACATAAAAATACAAGACGAGAAGACCCTTTGGAGCTTTAGGTACAAAACTCAGTCACGTCAAGCAAACACATAAAAGTAGAGAACCTAATGGATGATGAGTTTATACCTTCGGTTGGGGCGACCACGGAGGAAAAACAAGCCTCCGAGAGGACTGGGCATGACCCAAAGCCAAGAAAGACATTTCTAAGACACAGAACATCTGACCATATTTGATCCGGTTAAACAAACCGAACGACGAACCAAGTTACCCTAGGGATAACAGCGCAATCCTCTCTAAGAGCCCATATCGATGAGGGGGTTTACGACCTCGATGTTGGATCAGGACATCCTAATGGTGCAGCCGCTATTAAGGGTTCGTTTGTTCAACGATTAAAGTCCTACGTGATCTGAGTTCAGACCGGAGTAATCCAGGTCAGTTTCTATCTGTAACGCTACTTTTCCTAGTACGAAAGGATCGGGAAAGAGGGGCCAATGCTTAAGGTACGCCCCACTCCTAAGTAATGAATTAAAATAAATTAAATAAAGGGGGGCACAAAACCTACTCTAGATAAGAGACTGCTTGGGTGGCAGAGACCGGTAATTGCAAAAGGTCTAAGCCCTTTTAACAGAGGTTCAAGTCCTCTCTCAAGTACATGTTGAATATACTAATAAACTACTTAATTAACCCGCTAGCCTACATTGTACCAGTACTTCTAGCAGTTGCGTTCCTAACATTAATTGAACGAAAAGTATTGGGGTATATGCAACTCCGAAAAGGACCTAATGTAGTAGGACCATACGGACTACTACAACCAATCGCAGACGGAGTAAAGCTGTTTATTAAAGAACCCATTCGCCCATCCTCATCTTCACCAATCCTATTTCTGATTTCTCCAATACTTGCCCTAACGCTAGCCATGATATTGTGGACCCCAATTCCAATGCCACACCCAATTACTGACATAAATCTGGGAATATTATTTATTTTAGCATTGTCAAGCCTGGCCGTGTATTCAACACTTGGCTCAGGATGAGCATCAAACTCAAAATATGCCTTGATTGGAGCACTACGAGCTGTTGCACAGACCATTTCTTATGAAGTTAGCCTGGGACTTATCCTTTTATCAGTAATCATCTTATCTGGTAGCTACACACTCCAAACACTTGGCACAACACAAGAAGGTATTTGGTTACTGATCCCAACTTGACCCATAGCCGCCATATGATATATCTCTACACTGGCAGAGACAAATCGAGCACCATTTGACCTGACAGAAGGGGAATCAGAACTAGTATCAGGATTTAATGTAGAGTACGCGGGGGGGCCATTCGCACTATTTTTTCTGGCCGAATATGCTAATATTTTACTAATAAATACACTATCAGCAACACTTTTCCTAGGAGCAACATACACTGTACACACCCCAGAAATGACAACAATGAATCTAATAACAAAGGCCGCAATTTTATCAATCGTATTTTTATGAGTTCGAGCCTCATACCCCCGATTCCGATATGACCAGCTAATACACCTAGTATGAAAAAATTTTTTACCCCTAACGCTAGCCTTCATACTATGACACGCAGCATTACCAATTTCAATAGCAGGACTACCACCACAACTATAAAAGGAACTGTGCCTGAGTGACACAAGGGCCACTTTGATAGAGTGAATTACGGGGGTTAAAATCCCCTCAGCTCCTAGAAAGAAGGGATTTGAACCCATACTTAAGAGATCAAAACTCTTAGTGCTTCCTATACACCACCTTCTAGGATAGAGTCAGCTAAATAAGCTCTCGGGCCCATACCCCGAAAATGACGGTTAAAATCCTTCCCCTATCATATGAGCAAATTTGCCCTCACAGTTATAATTTCAAGCCTAGGTCTGGGAACAACACTAACATTTTCAAGCTCTAACTGGCTTTTAGCCTGAATAGGGCTAGAAATTAATACCCTAGCGATTATTCCATTAATGATATATAAACACCAACCGCGAGCAGTAGAAGCAGCTACAAAATATTTTATTGTACAAGCAACAGCAGCAGCAATAGTGCTATTTATAAGCCTAATAAATGCATGAAATACAGGACAATGGTACATTGATACAACAGACACCCTCTCAAGCACAGTAATTATTGTAGCTTTGGCATTTAAGCTTGGGATAGCACCAATACACTTTTGACTCCCAGAAGTACTGCAGGGTCTTAGTTTTACAATAGGACTGGTGCTATCCACATGACAAAAACTAGCCCCATTGGCCCTGATAATCCAAGTAACAAATGACTCAAATCCAGCAATCTTAGTCTTACTGGGCCTAACCTCCTCAATTTTAGGCGGGTGAGGTGGATTAAATCAAACTCAAACACGTAAGATTATGGCCTATTCATCAATCGCCGGAATAGGGTGAATGATCATTGTTGCCCAACTTGCCCCAAATCTTACACTAATTGCACTAACAGTTTATATTTTAACAACATCTGCTGCATTCATTACACTGAACATGCTATCTGCCAAAAACATCAATATTATATCGACAGCATGATCAAATAGCCCTATAATTACTGCAACCGCCTCATTACTTGTACTATCACTAGGAGGCCTCCCACCACTAACAGGGTTTATTACAAAATTATTAATCCTAGAAGAACTAACGAAACAACAGCTAACGGCACCAGCCCTAATGATAGCCTTGATTGCACTAATTAGCCTCTACTACTACTTACGGCTGGGGTACTCGGCAGCCATAACCATAGCCCCTCAAACAACAAGTTCAACCACTGCATGGCGTACGCAAATGGTTAAAACCCCACTACCGCTGGCCTTGATGACTACCATAGCATTAGGACTACTGCCAATAACAACAACATTCCTGGCCTTCTTAACTTAGGAACTTAGGATAATGTAAGACCAAGAGCCTTCAAAGCTCTAAGTAGAAGTTAAAACCTTCTAGTTCCTGAATAGGACCTACGGACAACTAATCCGCATCTTCTGAGTGCAAGCCAGATATTTTAACTAAACTAAAGCCCTACTAGGTGGGAAGGCCTCGATCCTACAAACTCTTAGTTAACAGCTAAGTGCTCAAGCCAGCGAGCATCCACCTACATTTCCCGCCGGGGCTTGGAAGGCGGGAAAAGCCCCGGCAGACTGTCATCTGCATCTTTAGATTTGCAACCTAACATGTTTTACACCACAAGGCTTGATAGAGAGAGGATTTAAACCTCTGTTCATGGAGCTACAATCCACCGCCTTGCACTCGGCCACCCTACCTATGGCAATCACACGTTGATTCTTTTCTACCAATCACAAAGACATTGGCACCCTTTATTTAGTATTTGGTGCCTGAGCTGGAATAGTGGGAACCGCCCTAAGCCTTCTTATCCGAGCTGAACTAAGCCAACCCGGATCACTTCTAGGCGATGACCAAATTTATAATGTTATTGTTACTGCTCACGCTTTCGTAATAATCTTTTTTATAGTTATACCAATTCTTATTGGGGGATTTGGAAACTGACTCGTACCGCTAATAATTGGAGCACCAGACATGGCATTTCCACGAATGAACAATATGAGTTTCTGACTTCTGCCTCCATCATTTCTTTTACTACTAGCCTCTTCTGGAGTTGAAGCTGGAGCAGGAACAGGATGAACAGTATATCCACCTCTTGCTGGTAACCTTGCCCATGCAGGAGCATCAGTAGATCTAACTATCTTTTCATTACACTTAGCAGGGGTTTCATCAATTTTAGGGGCAATCAATTTTATTACTACCATTATCAATATGAAACCACCTGCCATTTCACAATATCAAACACCACTATTTGTTTGAGCCGTTTTAGTAACAGCTGTCCTCCTCCTACTATCATTACCAGTCCTAGCAGCTGGAATTACAATGCTTCTTACGGACCGCAACCTTAATACCACCTTCTTTGACCCAGCAGGAGGAGGGGACCCAATTCTTTATCAGCACTTATTCTGATTCTTTGGTCACCCAGAAGTTTATATCCTTATTCTTCCCGGCTTCGGAATCATTTCTCATGTAGTAGCATATTATGCAGGTAAAAAAGAACCCTTTGGTTATATGGGCATAGTATGAGCCATGATGGCCATTGGCCTACTAGGCTTTATTGTATGAGCCCACCACATATTTACTGTTGGTATAGACGTAGATACTCGGGCATACTTTACATCCGCAACAATAATTATTGCTATTCCAACAGGTGTAAAAGTATTCAGCTGATTAGCAACACTCCACGGAGGATCTATTAAATGGGAAACACCCATGCTATGAGCACTTGGCTTCATTTTTCTATTTACAGTTGGAGGATTAACCGGAATCGTATTAGCCAACTCATCCCTAGACATTGTTTTACACGACACATACTATGTTGTTGCACATTTCCATTATGTACTTTCAATAGGAGCAGTATTCGCTATCATAGCAGGATTTGTACACTGATTCCCATTGTTTTCAGGTTATACCCTAAATGACGCATGAACAAAAATCCACTTTGGAGTTATGTTCGCCGGTGTTAATTTAACGTTCTTCCCACAGCATTTCTTAGGATTAGCAGGAATGCCACGCCGATATTCTGACTACCCAGACGCCTACACCCTATGAAACACAGTGTCATCAATCGGGTCCCTAATTTCATTAGTAGCAGTAATTATGTTCCTATTTATTTTATGAGAAGCTTTTACTGCAAAACGAGAAGTATTATCAGTTGAAATAACTACAACAAACGTAGAGTGACTACACGGCTGCCCTCCCCCCTATCATACATTTGAAGAGCCAGCATTTGTTCAAGCCCAATTAGATTAACGAGAAAGGAAGGAATTGAACCCCCATATACTGGTTTCAAGCCAGTCACATAACCACTCTGTCACTTTCTTATGAGATATTAGTAAAATTTAAATTACATCACCTTGTCAAGGTGAAGTTGCAGGTTAGACCCCTGTATATCTCTAGTAAATTTATGGCACACCCCACACAACTAGGATTCCAAGATGCAGCATCTCCTGTTATAGAAGAACTTCTAAGCTTTCACGACCATGCCCTAATAATTGTATTTTTAATTAGTACACTAGTACTTTATATTATTATTGCAATGGTATCGACTACACTAACAAACAAATTTATCTTAGACTCACAAGAAATTGAAATTGTATGGACTATTTTACCCGCTATTATTTTAATCTTAATTGCCCTACCGTCACTACGAATTTTATATCTTATAGATGAAATTAATGACCCGCATATCACGATTAAGGCTGTGGGACATCAATGATACTGAAGTTATGAGTATACAGACTATGAAGACCTAGCTTTTGATTCTTATATAACATCAACCCAAGATCTTAATCCAGGGGAATTCCGACTATTAGAAACAGACCACCGAATAGTAATTCCACAAGAATCGCCAATCCGAATTTTAGTATCTGCCGAGGATGTACTCCACTCATGGGCAGTCCCATCCCTAGGCATTAAAATAGACGCAGTGCCAGGACGATTAAACCAAACTGCCTTCATTATTTTACGGCCTGGAGTATTTTACGGGCAATGCTCTGAAATCTGTGGCGCTAATCACAGCTTTATACCAATTGTAATTGAGACAGTCCCACTAGATGCCTTTGAAAACTGATCAACCCTAGTATTAGAAGAAGCTTCGCTAGAAAGCTAATTATTGGATAAAGCGTTGGCCTTTTAAGCCAGAGTTTGGTGCTTACCGACCACCTCTAGTGAACCATGCCTCAATTGTGCACCGATCCTTGATTTATAATCTTAGTAACCTCATGACTAACCTTTTTAACTATTGTTCCAACTAAAGTTCTGAGCTACACTCAACCAAACGAACCAACCCCAATTAATGTGGATAAACACATTACTGGCCCTTGAAACTGACCATGACAGTAAGCCTATTTGATCAATTTGAAAGCCCAATCCTACTAGGAATTCCACTTGTTGTTGTAGCAATCATTTTACCATGAACACTGTTTCCAACCCCAAAGCCCAAATGAATTAATAATCGACTCGCGACCGCCCAAACATGGCTAATTAATTGATTTACATCTCAACTAATACTACCACTAAGCGTTCGAGGACATAAATGGGCCCTAGTGTTTGCCTCACTAATCTTATTCTTAATCACTATTAATATGTTGGGGCTTTTACCATATACTTTTACCCCAACAACACAATTATCAATAAATATAGCATTCGCAGTGCCATTATGATTGGCCACAGTTATTATTGGCATAAAAAATCAACCAACCATTGCCCTAGGACACCTTCTTCCAGAAGGAACACCAACACCACTAATTCCGATCCTAGTTATTATCGAGACAATCAGCCTATTAATCCGCCCACTAGCCCTAGGGGTACGACTAACTGCCAACTTGACTGCAGGCCACCTGCTAATTCAGCTTCTAGCTACCGCTGCATTTGTAATAACATCAATTATACCAGCAGCTGCAGCTGCAACTATTATTGTTTTATATCTATTAACTCTTCTAGAAGTAGCAGTGGCCATGATTCAAGCCTACGTATTTGCCCTTCTACTAAGCCTTTACCTACAAGAAAACGTATAATGGCCCACCAAGCACACGCATACCACATAGTTGATCCAAGCCCATGACCCCTAACCGGAGCCGTCGGTGCCTTACTAATAACATCCGGCCTGGCTATCTGATTTCACTTTCACTCAACAACGCTAATAACAATCGGACTAGTCCTTCTTCTATTAACGATACTCCAATGATGACGAGATATTATTCGAGAAGGAACCTTTCAAGGACACCACACTCTACCAGTCCAAAAAGGCCTGCGATATGGTATAATTCTATTTATTACTTCAGAAGTATTCTTCTTCCTAGGATTCTTCTGAGCCTTTTATCACTCAAGCTTGGCCCCAACACCAGAACTAGGAGGCTGCTGACCCCCAGTAGGAATTACAACACTAGACCCCTTTGAAGTGCCCCTACTTAATACAGCGGTCCTATTAGCCTCTGGCGTTACAGTCACATGAGCTCACCACAGCCTAATAGAAGGAGAACGAAAACAAGCCATCCAATCCTTGGTACTAACAATTTTACTAGGACTATATTTTACCGCTCTTCAAGCCATGGAATATTATGAAGCACCATTTACTATTGCAGACGGAGTATACGGCTCAACATTCTTTGTAGCAACAGGATTTCACGGACTACACGTCATTATTGGCTCAACCTTCTTGGCTGTCTGCTTATTCCGACAAACACAACACCACTTCACATCTGAACACCACTTTGGCTTCGAAGCTGCCGCCTGATACTGACACTTTGTTGACGTAGTCTGACTATTCCTTTACGTATCTATTTACTGATGAGGCTCATAATCTTTCTAGTATTAATTTAGTACAAGTGACTTCCAATCACCCAGTCTTGGTTCAACCCCAGGGAAAGATAATGAATTTAATTACTACAATTCTAGTAATCACAATAGCCCTGTCTTCAATTCTAGCACTAGTATCATTTTGATTGCCACAAATAAGCCCTGACATAGAAAAGTTGTCCCCTTACGAATGTGGTTTTGACCCATTAGGATCTGCTCGCCTACCATTTTCATTACGGTTCTTTCTAGTTGCAATTCTATTTCTTTTATTTGACTTAGAAATTGCTCTACTCCTACCACTACCATGGGGGGATCAACTCCACAACCCAGCCGAAACACTTATGTGAGCTGCAACCGTATTAATTTTATTAACACTAGGATTAATTTATGAATGAGCCCAAGGAGGCTTAGAATGAGCAGAGTAGGGAATTAGTCTAACAAAAGACCCCTCATTTCGGCTGAGAAAATCGTGGTTCAAATCCACGACTCCCTTATGACACCAGTACAATTTAGCTTTAGCTCAGCCTTCTTATTAGGACTAATGGGATTAACATTCCACCGAACTCATCTATTGTCAGCACTTCTGTGCTTAGAAGGAATGATATTGTCTATATTTATTGCACTAGCGCTATGAGCCTTACAATCAGGGTCTATAAACTTTACCGCAACCCCCATACTTCTGCTAGCATTTTCCGCCTGCGAAGCTAGCACTGGCCTAGCACTACTAGTAGCTACAACACGGACCCATGGAAACGCACACTTTAAAAACTTAAACATCCTACAATGCTAAAAGTGCTAATCCCAACTATTATACTATTCCCAACAATCTGAATTACCCCAGCTAAATGATTATGGACAACCACCACCGCACACAGCCTATTAATTGCATTAATTAGCCTAACATGATTAAAGTGAGTGGCCGAGACCGGATGAACTTCCTCAAGTATGTATATAGCAGCTGACCCGCTATCAACACCTCTTTTAGTCCTTACTTGCTGACTACTGCCGCTAATGATTCTAGCCAGCCAATACCATATTAAACCAGAACCACTTAACCGACAACGAACATACATTATATTATTAACATCCCTTCAAACCCTATTAATTATAGCATTCGGGGCAACAGAAATTATTATGTTTTATATTATATTTGAAGCCACACTTATCCCAACCCTTATTATTATTACCCGTTGAGGAAATCAAGCCGAACGTCTAACGGCAGGAACATACTTTTTATTCTATACATTAGCAGGATCCTTACCACTTTTAATTGCCCTGCTTTTAATGCAGCAATCAACAGGAACCCTTTCAATACTAACTCTACAATATACGCAACCCCTAATAGAAAACTTATGGACTCATAAAATCTGATGGGCAGGATGTTTAATCGCTTTTCTAGTAAAAATACCATTATATGGTATACACCTATGGCTACCAAAAGCACACGTAGAGGCCCCTGTAGCAGGATCAATAGTACTAGCAGCCGTTTTACTAAAACTAGGGGGCTACGGTATAATACGCATAATAATTATACTAGATCCCCTATCAAAAGAGCTAGCATACCCATTCATTATTTTAGCCTTATGAGGGATTATTATAACCGGGACTATCTGCCTACGACAAACAGACCTAAAATCACTAATTGCCTACTCATCTGTAAGTCATATGGGATTAGTAGCAGGGGGAATCTTAACCCAAACTCCATGAGGATTTTCAGGAGCACTAATCCTAATAATTGCACACGGACTAGTATCATCAGCATTATTCTGCTTAGCCAACACGGCCTACGAACGAACACATAGCCGGACAATAGTTTTAGCTCGAGGATTACAAATTATCTTTCCACTAACTGCAACCTGATGATTTATTGCCAACTTAGCCAACTTAGCACTTCCCCCACTACCAAATTTAATGGGTGAACTATTAATTATTACGACGATATTTAACTGATCGCCATGAACAATTCTGCTTACAGGCCTTGGAACATTGATTACGGCGGGTTACTCATTATACATGTTTTTAATAACACAGCGGGGCCCGACCCCAACACATATTATTAACCTGCAGCCCTTCCACACACGAGAACACCTTTTAATAGCCTTACATCTAATCCCGATCATTCTTCTTGTAATTAAGCCAGAACTTATGTGGGGATGATGTTATTAAGTAAGCTTAGTTTAAATCCAAAATTTTAGATCGTGACTCTAAAGACAGGGGTTAAACTCCCCTCGCTCACCGAGGAAGAGCAGGAAAACAGTAAGCACTGCTAATACTTACTCCCATGGTTAAACTCCATGGCTTCCTTACCGCTTTTAAAGGATAACAGCTCATCCGTTGGTCTTAGGAACCAAAAACTCTTGGTGCAAATCCAAGTAGAAGCTAATGAATCTAACATTAATAATATCTTCATCATTAGTATTAACAATTCTTATTTTAATTTATCCCTTGATAACAACAATAACACCAGACCCAAAGGCCTCAGAATGATCAGCCACACACGTAAAAACTGCTATTAAAACTGCTTTCCTCACAAGCCTAATCCCTCTAACAATTTTTCTCTTCCAAGGATCAGAAAGCATTATTACCAACTGACACTGAATAAACACTAATACATTTGACATTAATATTAGTCTAAAATTTGACCAATACTCTCTCACGTTTATTCCAATTGCCCTTTATGTAACCTGGTCTATTCTAGAGTTTGCACTATGATATATACACTCGGACCCTAACAAAAACCGGTTCTTTAAATACCTCTTAACATTTCTAGTAGCCATAATTGTTTTAGTAACTGCAAATAATATATTTCAACTATTTATTGGATGAGAAGGCGTAGGAATTATATCCTTCCTCTTAATTGGCTGATGATATGGACGAGCAGATGCAAACACAGCAGCCCTACAGGCCGTACTATACAATCGAATCGGGGACATTGGGTTTATTATAAGCATGGCTTGATTTGCAATATACCTTAACTCTTGAGAATTGCAACAAATCTTTTTATTATCTAAAGACAATGACATGATAATTCCCCTAGTTGGCCTGATCCTGGCAGCAACCGGAAAATCGGCTCAATTTACCCTTCATCCTTGACTCCCAGCAGCAATGGAAGGCCCAACTCCGGTATCTGCCCTATTACACTCAAGTACCATAGTTGTTGCTGGAATTTTCTTACTAATTCGGCTTCACCCAATTATGGAAAACAATAAAACAGCCTTAACAATCTGTTTATGCCTAGGTGCATTAACCACATTATTCACCGCTGCTTGTGCCCTTACCCAAAATGATATTAAAAAAATTGTAGCCTTCTCAACCTCAAGCCAATTGGGACTGATAATAGTTACAATTGGACTGAATCAGCCACAACTAGCATTCCTCCATATTTGTACACACGCGTTTTTTAAGGCCATGCTATTCTTGTGCTCCGGAGCAGTTATTCACAGCTTAAACGATGAGCAAGATATCCGAAAAATAGGAGGATTATTTAAACTACTACCAGTTACTACAACCAACCTAGTGATTGGAAACCTAGCACTAACAGGCACCCCATTCTTGGCAGGATTTTATTCAAAAGACGCCATTATTGAGGCCCTAACCACTTCTAACCTGAACGCCTGAGCATTAATCCTCACTTTAATTGCTACATCCTTCACCGCAGTATACAGCTTCCGAATACTATTCTTTGTGGCCATAGGAACCCCACGATTCCTGCCCCTCTCACCAGTAAATGAAAACGACCCAATAGTCATTAACCCCACCAAACGACTTGCTTGGGGAAGCATTATTGCAGGACTAATCATTACCTCTTACATTTTACCAACAAAAACACCAACAATATCAATGCCAATTATGTTAAAACTAGCAGCCCTGACAGTAACAATTTTAGGGTTACTAATAGCTATGGGAATAGCAGATATGAAGACAAAACAAATCAAAATTACATCAAATATTGTGCCACATCACTTCTCAAACATACTAGGATTTTTCCCAGCACTAACCCACCATTTAATTCCTAAGCTTAAATTAACTTTTGGACAATCAATCGCCACCATACTGGACAAAACATGATATGAGGCTGTAGGGCCAAAACAGATTTCCTTCATTATGATAGACGCCTCCAAAACAACAAACAACGCCCAGCGAGGACTAATCAAAGCATACCTAACTATATTTTTGTTAACCCTTGTACTAACAACATTATTTGTCATGATCTAAACCGCGCGAAGAGTCCCGCGACTTAAGCCGCGAGTTAACTCTAAAACAACAAACAAAGTTAAAAGTAAAACCCACACACAAATAACCAACATACCCCCACCGAGCGAGTATATTATAGCTACCCCACTATAATCCCCACGCAGGACGGAAAGCTCCTTTAACTCCTCAGCGACAAGTCATGAACCCTCAAACCACCCGTCCCGTAAGGAGTAAGCCATAAAACTTACACCAAAAAAATAAACAAGAACATAACTTGCTACAGAACGACCCCCTCACGCTTCAGGAAAGGGCTCAGCTGCTAAAGCTGCAGAATAGGCAAAAACGACAAGCATTCCTCCCAAATAGATCAAAAAAAGAGCTAAAGATAAGAAAGAACCCCCAAATCCAATTAAAACCCAACAGCCTACACCAGAAACTACTACAAGCCCAAAAGCAGCAAAATAAGGGGCAGGATTAGATGCAACAGCAATTAAGCCGCCAACAAGGGCTAACAACAAAAAAAACATAAAATAAGTCATTAATTCTTACTCAGACTTTAACTGAGACCAGTGACTTGAAGAACCACTGTTGTTATTCAACTATAAGAACAACTTCAATAATGGCAAGCCTACGAAAAACACACCCAATTATTAAAATCTCCAACGACTCACTAATTGATTTACCAACTCCAGCCAACATTTCAATTTGATGAAACTTCGGCTCTCTTCTAGGAATATGCTTAATTACCCAAATTCTAACAGGATTATTCCTGGCAATACACTACTCCCCAGATATCTCGACCGCGTTCTCCTCAATCGTTCATATTTGCCGAGACGTTAACAACGGATGAATAATCCGTAATATTCATGCCAACGGCGCCTCCCTATTCTTCATCTGTACATATATTCACATTGGCCGAGGACTTTACTACGGATCCTACATATTTAAGGAAACCTGAAACATTGGAGTAGTGATCCTACTGTTACTAATAATGACAGCCTTCGTGGGCTACGTCCTACCATGAGGACAAATATCCTTTTGAGGAGCCACGGTTATTACGAACCTATTATCAGCAGTGCCCTACGTAGGAGATACGCTTGTCCAATGAATCTGAGGGGGGTTTTCAGTAGATAACGCAACACTGACACGATTCTTCGCATTCCACTTTATTCTACCATTCATCCTAGTCTCAGTAGCATCCCTACACCTACTGTTCTTACACGAAACAGGGTCAAACAACCCAACAGGACTAAGCTCAAACATAGATAAGTTAGCATTCCACCCATATTTTATTATTAAGGATGCCCTTGGCTTTATTGTAGTACTATTAATGCTTCTAATGCTAGCTCTGTTCTCCCCAAACCTACTAGGAGACCCAGAAAATTTTTCTATGGCAGACCCACTGGTTACGCCGCCCCACATTAAACCAGAGTGGTATTTTTTATTTGCGTACGCCATTCTTCGCTCAATTCCTAATAAACTAGGAGGAGTCCTGGCACTATTGTTTTCAATCCTAGTATTAGCACTAGTTCCTCTATTAAACGTATCAAAACTGCGAGGAAACACGTTCCGCCCCCTCACTAAAATTTTATTCTGAACCTTGGTAGCGGACGTACTGATTTTAACATGAATTGGGGGAATGCCAGTAGAACACCCATTTATCATTATCGGACAAATCGCGTCAGCACTATACTTCTTACTATTTTTAGTGTTATTTCCATTAGTTGGCCACCTAGAGAACAAAACAGCCCACCAAACCTGCCCCAGTAGCTTAGCCTAAAAGCGTCGGTCTTGTAATCCGAAGATCGGAGGTTCGAATCCCCCCTGGCGCAACCAGAAAAGAGAGATTTTAACTCACACCCCTGGCTCCCAAAGCCAGAATCCTAAATTAAACTATTTTCTGGGATAACCTCTGACCCCGCACAACAATAAATGTACATTGTACATCAAGCTTGGATATACAACATATGAAGTATAACCAAACTTCACTGCAGGACATAACCATAAAGCAAGTATATAACATGTATGTATTAATACATACTATGTATTATCACCATAACTTATATTAACCATAAAGCAAGTATATAACATGTATGTATTAATACATACTATGTATTATCACCATAACTTATATTAACCATAAAGCAAGTATATAACATGTATGTATTAATACATACTATGTATTATCACCATAACTTATATTAACCATAAAGCAAGTATATAACATGTATGTATTAATACATACTATGTATTATCACCATAACTTATATTAACCATAAAGCAAGTATATAACATGTATGTATTAATACATACTATGTATTATCACCATAACTTATATTAACCATAAAGCAAGTATATAACATGTATGTATTAATACATACTATGTATTATCACCATAACTTATATTAACCATAAAGCAAGTATATAACATGTATGTATTAATACATACTATGTATTATCACCATAACTTATATTAACCATAAAGCAAGTATTAATTATTAATGGTTAAAAACATAAACTTAATAACTAACAGTAAATTACATACAGATGAAATTAGAAAAATTAATGCCAGGAAAAATAATACTAAGTTCCAAATAAAATTCTTTAGAACAGCTGAGAGACCAGCAACAGTGAAATCAAGAATAAATTATTAATGATAGAATCAGGTACATTAAGACAGGTGACGGTTATTATTGAATTATTCCTGGCATTTGGCTCTACATCTCACGTGCATGGCTTTAAGAACCCCCCCTCGTGAGTAGTAAACGGCATCTGATTAGTCTATTATGTTAAACATCAAATTCATTACCCCACATGCCGAGCACTCTCTTATATGCATGGGGTGAACCTTTTTCTTATTCTCTTAAACTTGCATCTCAGAGTGCATACAGGAATGTTAGTTAAGATCTTACATTATACCTTGAATGTGATAAAGTATATGAATTATCTAAAGACATAATGTTAACTTCCACACACTATTAAGTCAGGTGCATATCATTCATATCCTTTACTTGGCTATTCCTGTAAGTCCCCCCTGGTTTTGGCTTACGCGCGATAAACCCCCCTACCCCCCACGTCCGGAGAATCCAGCTATTCTTGTCAAACCCCAAAATCCAAGAGCGGCTCAAGAACGTGCAGGTCAAAAAGTTCTGATAGGTTGACCATGAATGGGTATATATATATATATATATATATATATACCCCCCCCACCACACCAAATTTTTTTTAGCCTTTAAGTGCATAGAAAAATATTACAAAAATATTTAGTACCAGATTCCTTGATAAAAATAAG